CTTGATGAAATGTGGAGGGAATTGGGGTAAATGGCCGATACGACTGGAAGGATTCCTCTTTGGATAATAGGTACTGTAACTGGTATTCTTGTGATCGGTTTAATAGGTATTTTCTTTTATGGTTCATATTCTGGATTGGGTTCATCCCTGTGATAATCCTATGAATTGAGGTGTCGACACGAAAGCGTAAGAACTCAACGGGCCTCAAATGAGACAAAGAAAGAAGGGAATCCCGTTGAGTTCTTACGAGTTCGAAGTCTAAAGGATAACAGAGTTTTCTGCTGTTTCAAAAGGCTCCATTCTATTTTTTTTGCCGATGTTTTTGAAAAAGGAATTTCGGCGATTGATTTAGAACACCTCTTGCTCGATAGTATCTATCAATACTTTTCAATAAAGTGAGAAGAAAGACGGAAGCGCGCGATTCCTATGGAAAAAATAATCTATATATTTCCATAGATTCGATCGATTCTATTTCATCAAATTCTTTCTATACGAATCAACCTTTATTCTATTGTTTAAAGTATCTCATCCTAAGTCATTTATTCGAAGTTCATCGAAGAAGTTCTATTTACTCAAAAAATTCACCCCTCTTTTTTCTTGGTCCACCACTTGATTCGATTAGAAATTATAGAATAAGTAGAGACGCAATAAATAGAAATCTAAAAAAAAGTTTGGGTACACCTCGAAAAATAGAAACTAAGACTAGAAATCTTTGGCGAACAGAATCACGAATCCGTCTTATTTCGACACAAGAAAGGGGTGTAGAAACTTCCTTTTCTTGTGTCGAAGACTAGAAAGACGAAGAACCTCTCCTAGAATTATTTGTTCCCCTCATTTTCCCTGCAATTTCTCGCTTACTTATGTCTAGTATCTAGCCGAATTGAATTAATCAAAAACTCTTGATATTGATGTATTTTCGGACATTTAAATCTTCGAATAGTAAGATAGTCGCACCGCCCCAATTTAGATAAAAAAACCAAGAAAGGCGGGGTCAAGTCAAACAGTCTTCTTCACAATCTACATACTAGGATTAGGAATGCGGTAGAAGGACTTCCTGTCATCTCATAGAAAAAGGATAAACAAGCTAAGATCTTTTTAGCATTTCATTTTTTTCATCGCTAAGGGATAAAATGAGTTTGAGTCTTTTTACGAACTTGATGTTGAAAAATTCGCGAGTCTAGAAATTCATTTCGGACAATTGAACCTTCTCGAACTGCTTCTTTTTAAGAACCAAAAAGATTTGTGCCAAAATAACAGCGGCGAAGAAGAGCAAAAGACCTCGGACACGGAATAGATCTTGAAGTACAATTTCTGCATCTCCTTGACCAAATCCGCCCACATTCGGGTTACTCGTCAACGGTTGATCCAATTTGATAGATTCGCCTTCTGAAACGAGAAGTTCCGGCCCTGGGGGGATAATATCAACCACTAGACGTCCATCCGATGCATCCGTTATGGTTACTTCATATCCCCCCTTTTCTTTTCGTATGATTTTACTTACTCTACCGGCTGCTGTAGCATTATAAACTGTATTGTTACTCTTGCTCCCGTCGGGATAAATCTGACCTCTTCCCCTGTTTCCGCCGACATATATAGGATATTTTAAGAAGTGACTATCTTTCTTAGTAGCGGGGTCTGGAGAAAGAATAGGAAAGGTGATTTCACTATAGTTCTGACCAGGAACAGGGCCTATGACAAGAATATTTTTTTTATTGGGGCGATAGCTCTGAAAAGACAGATTGCCTACCTTTTCTTTCATCTCGGGGGAAATACGATTGGGAGGGGCTAATTCAAACCCCTCCGGTAAAATAAGAACAGCCCCGACATTCAAAGTGCCCTTTTTACCATTAGCAAGAACTTGTTTCAGTTGCATATCATAAGGAATTCGAACAACTGCCTCAAATACAGTATCGGGAAGTACCGCTTGTGGAACCTCAATATCCACAGGCTTATTAGCCAAATGACAATTGGCGCATACAATACGCCCGGTCGCTTCGCGCGGATTTTCATAACCCTGCTGGGCAAAAATGGGATAGGCACTTGAAATAGATGTCCGAGTTAGCATATATAGCATGAGCGATACGGAAATGGATCGAGTAATCCGTTCCTTTAGCCAAGAAAAAGTATTTCTAGTTTGCATAGTCCAATCATTAATACGGAAAATTTCTACAATAAATTGAGTAGGTTACTAATCGAGTTTCCTATCCACGATTCTGCTATTGACTGGAATATTGTTATGGGAATAATCTATAGGATCAATCCCCCGGGTTCATCGAAATGGAAAAAGTAAGGACGATTTGCAATGCTTTCCTTATGTACAACTACAAATTCGAATTCGATGAATTTTATATTCATAGATCATTTTTCACTTATTGAATGATAAATCACTACAAGTGACGGAGATAGACGATTTAAATAATAGAAAACCCAATATTTAAAAATGCTATCGAGAATAACTGGAAGAATACAAACAAGACAAGATATAATTTGATCATTATGAACAAACCCAAAATCTTTGTAGACGGAGCTAATTAGTAGTTCCCAACCACGGGTCGAATGAAATCCGAGACATAAATCTGCTAATAAAAGAATAGAAAGCGCTTTTGTTGTGTCACTTAAGTTATATAGGAATTCCTGAGTCCACGAGTTAAGAATCCCAAGTTCTTTATTACCCAAAATAGAATAACCACTTAGAATAAGGAAAGAGATTAAATTTGTCGATAAGTACAAAATCGTATGAATACGATCCTCGTTGTGCATCTTGATTAATTGGATTGTTTCGTTCTGGATTCCTATACGAAGGTTTTGGAGAGGTGTTTCCGCGTATTCCTTGATCATTTCGTCCAAGAGGAGAAGTTCGTCTAATTCTATGAATTTTTCGAGAATACTCTTTTCTTCAATCTCGTTCAAAAAAGTTTCGGATTGCGCAGTATTCCACCAATTAGTAACCCAAGATTCTAGACTTTTATTAAATAAGAGCGAAAGAGACCGGGGCAAAAAGACTATAGATGCAAGATATAAAAGAGGAGTGAATGCTTTCTTTTTTGCCATTTTTTCATCTATGAATTGTTAATGAACCCTCTCAGTCGTCGACTCGAGGCCCTCTAATATTTCGAAAAATTTCACTGACTCTTAGGAGTCAGGGAGCGAATAATTCAGGGAAGTTTCTGAAGAATCTTGTGATGATCAAAAATGAGCAGCAAACCAAAGCAGGAATTGGCTAGTTATCCTTTATCGTTATAAGGGATCCAATTGTTTGGACAGTAAGGAGCACAAAAACAGATAAAGTAAGGCGTGTCGATTGAAAAAAAAATTTTACATACGATCTATCTGAATCTAAAGTTTCAATTTCACCAAGTCTGGATTTTTCTATTTTGATTTATAGATATTGGACTTAAAATAGAAAATAGAAACTGGGAAAGTTTTTTTCTAAATGGTTGAGTATGCGAGAAATCTATTATTTCAATTTGTTACTTCTTGTTATTATTGAATTGTGTAGATTTACATACCTATAAAAGACCCCAAAACAAAAAGCGTTTTGTTTTCTACTTCTCCCTTATACGCCTACTTTAGCTCGAATTCATGTTCGGAATAAACCTCAGTTTAGTTATGTTATAGAAATTCGTGATAAAAACAGAGGATTCGTGAGTTTTTCCCCTCCTGCCGAGAAATTTTCTCACAGTTCTCAAAAGACTTCAATGGGTACACGCAAGAAATAGGCCAATTTCGCAGCTTTTTGTTCAATTTCCCACGCAGTCAAATTCTCATCAGTACGAGTCAATGGAAGAGCTCCCTGTCCTCGGATATCCATATAAAGGACACGACGAGCATAAAGACCCTCTTTAACTTCTATTCGGACGGACTGAATATCTTTTATAAGGAATCGGAGAAAGATACGCCGATTTTTTCCGGGAAATCCCCAACGAAAGATAGACACGATTCCTTCTTTTCGATCGAATCGATCATAACCACTACCTACATTCCAAGAAATTGTGCACCATAAATAGGAGCTAATAAAAAGACCCGCGATCCCATAGAAAGACATCACAATCCCTTGTGGAAAAAAAACAATTTGCTGAAACGGAAATAAAGATATCCAAGTTCTACCAAGATAACTGGAAGTTCCAACCAACAAGAATCCTAATGAACCTAAAAAAAGGATAACAGTCCAGCAGAAATTACTTGTTTTTCGAGATCCCGTTATAGGTTCTATCCATATATGTTCTGATCGACAACTCATACTTGATCCGGTTTCAGTTTCTTGGAATTGAGAGAATATCCCAAATGAATTTGACTTTAGTCTTTCTGTTTCCGAAGTAACTCTCATCAACTAGCACTAGTTTGATAGGAACTTTTAAGAGTAATTCATTAAGGAATAATTCATTAAATTGATTAGATCTAAACTAATAACATATCCTTCGTACGACCCCATTAAAGAAAGATATCCACATACTCCATTTACCCATATATCGTGGCAGATATAAGAGTTTTTCGACGGAAGCTGCTTCTACCATCTTTCACTAATACCGGCGTTATTATAGAAGTCTAAAACCAAACGAGTGAGATTTTATCCCATCGGTTCTAAACAATCTTATTTTTTTGAACATAAAGAAATAAAGACGCCATTGTGATTGCCGGAAATACTAGGCCTACTAAAGGTACCAAAAAAGAGGGAAAGTTAAGAATTGTCATAGAATGTGTACCTCGATTTACTATTTGTACCTCTTATTATTATTTAATCGATATTCTATTATACTAAAATATCGATTAAATAATAAATAGAGTTCTGCAAGTCCGTGTTCTTAATCGGACTCTGAATTTTCCTCTTTTTCGAGTTGTCGTAAACGTTCGAGAGCACCCGTCCAATATCCAAGCTCCGCAGTATATCTTAAGTCGTCCGTGTTTTCTTGGTGGAAGGCCTCGATCGATCGGCAGTCAACGGCAATTTTTGCCGTTTGCCAAGCCATCGGAGTTTTTGAAATTCTTTGTAAATTTTGATC